CAGATCACGAAATCTTGGCGACCCTCTCTATCGAATGAATGGGGAGTCCGCTTTGAAATCGTCCGCCCTGCACCCACCCCCCGAGTATATACTTCAACAGGAATCACACAGGAGTCGATTGATACAATAGAAACCTCTGGTAAAATGCCCGCCCGTAACCCAATAAAATAAAGTACATTACATAGTCCGTTTTAGGGATTGCCGACTTACCCATTCAGTGACTTTGGCACGGGGCGTTCCCAAAATGGGTACTATTGGGTCGGGTGAATTCGATAATAGATGTTTATTGGCATTCCAGCCTCCCTTCTCCTTTCAGGGCCGATCCGAAAGAGAATCCAGTCCCTCTTGGTCGTGAATATCTGAATCGGCCCCTTTGCTTCGGCGGAAAACAATTCGAATTAGGCTCGGTCAACTGGAATGTGTATTATCCATATAGGAGATCCTATCTTCCGGCTAAGGAATGGGAAATCTTTCTCCGGTTCCATGAATCAAATGTTTCATTTCATCCGGGAAAAGCCATTTCTTTCGCCACAATGTCTTTGTCATTTGATCCAATAACGTTCCATTAGATAGGAACAGATTTGATAAATACTGATAACTCTCCGATAGAGTATTCGAACGGAAAGATCCCTTAGATAATGAACTATTGGTTCTAGTGGTTCTAAGCCATCTCTGGCGATGAATCAACAATTCAAAGTGCTTTTCTTGCGCATTCTTCATCAACCAGCGTTCATATAGAACTTTAGGAGATTCTGTTTGGGGAGTAAGAAGCCCTTTTGACATCTCTTGATCTGCAAATAATTCTCGACGTGAAAACACAGAGCCAAAGGGCGTATCTTGGAATAGGAAAAGGGATGGATCCGCAGGGTCCCAAATGAATTGGCTTATTCGAAAAAAGCGTTGTTCTTTCGAAGATCTATCTCGTGTCTGGTACTGCATGGTTCCACTCTGCTCCGAATCATTCTCTTGAAGCTCATCCTCAAGATCTTCAAGCTCATCCTCTTGAGGATAAATGATCCGCTTGCCCCTGGCCCCAGAGGGAAATCCCAATTCATTGGGCCTTTCGAGACAATCAAATAGATTGCGCCAAGGGTTCCATATTCTAGGAGCCCAAACTATGTGAGTCAATAAAGCCGCCTCGAGCTGTTGCGGGTCGAGGGCTCCTTCTCCTCCCCCTTCTTCATCCAATTCGTAGTCATATAGCACTCTCTGATCAAGGATAGAATCATATCCATTTTGCATCATATCCAAAGGATTCCTTGGTTCGGACCGAAGAAGCAATGCCATTCGATCATTAGAAAACGGACTGCAATCTTTTTCGGTCGGTGAGGACCCCACCAGAACGCCTTCTACTTCTAATAGGCCATGAACTAGATCAGAATCATTCTCAACGAATCCAGAAGAAGCGATCCAGTTTTTTTCATCGGGTCCAGACCAAAGATCTTGAGCGACCGATCCGGCAGAACAACTCAAAAGATAAAGAAGGATCGTTAATTTCTTCATGCTCGTTCCAAGCTCGAAGTACCATTTGGACAAATAAGAATCCCCTGCCTCACATGATCTCTTCTTCATATAGATAGATATAGGATCTATGGGGCCATTGCTTAGAAGTACATTTTGTACAATAGCCCTTCCTATCTGATAGAAAAGGATCCCATGATCCTGAACCGGTTGTACCTTGGCTCGCAAACCCCAAGTTTGTTTATGAAGAGCGGATCTAATTGTATTAGTGTCTATAATGGACTTCTTCTGTGTAATACTAATTGATAGGGCCTCATTGGTAAGTGCTACAAGATCTTGTGCACTGGAACCCATGCTTATGGACCCGAATCCATTAGTATGGAACATTTTCTTTTCCCAGTAAAACCCCCTAGTGCATGAAAGAGTGAAAAAGTGCTTGCGTTGTTGTGGAATAAGAAGCCTTCGTATCTTAATCAATGTATTGAATTTATCCGGAGCTATTAGAGCAGGATCCACTTTTTTCGGAATATGAGTCGAAGCAATAACAAGAATATTTCGAGTGGAGCATCTTTCACAATCCCTGGAGAGATGGTTCACTAATAGACCGCGGGATAAGTAATTCGACTCATTCACATACAGATCATGAATGTTTGGAATCCAGATTATGCAAGGAGACATCACTTTTGCCAATTCAAATGGAAGGGTAAGATCAAAAGAAGTCTCGCCCAGTTCCGACGCCATATTACTAGCTAGCGTATTCGCCTTAGTTAGCAGCTTCGTATCACCCATCTTATAAGAAAAGATAGGATCGCGCTTCTTGACACTATCATCAAAAGCATAGTCATCACTATCGTCCCACATAGGGGTATCCTCATCAAGATCAATATCATCAGGATCGAGATAATCAAAAGGAATCCTTTCAGTGTAAAATGGATTCGCAGATACCGCAATGAAAGGAAGATAGGAGTTTGTCGCTAGGTATTTGACCAAATAGGAGCGTCCAGTTCCTATAGAACCTATCAATAAAATACCCCTCGAGGGGGATAGGGCTAAGCGGAGCGAAAAGGGTTTTCCAGGAGATGGGAAATGAAAACGATTCACCCCACACGAGGTTTGTGAATAAGTGCTTGTCTGAGAATGAGCAAGGAATATCCGTCTTTCGGCTAAACAGGATCTATTGAACTCATAATTCATTAGATTCTTTTTATGAATGTCAACTAAGTATCGTAAGTAAACTAATCCCGGCTGTTCAATCATTTGATAACCAGAACCATTCTTTGATAAAGGATCACTATGAATCAGACTCAATAGAATTTGATCCATTCTTTTTTCTCTCGTTAAGTTGCAGAACTGAACCACAAATTCTCTCTCTCTATCCTCAATCAAATCACTGTTCCCAAGCCAGGATTCTATTGTATTATCATCACTCCAAATACAAGCACCCTTCACGTTTTTTCTTTTTCGTATCAATGAATAGATCTCTTTACTTGTACGACTTAGATGTCTCCTATTTCTCAAAAAAGTGATTTGATTGATGGGATTTGGTATGATACTTATGAGATCCATAATATGGATGAGTTTCTTCTTAGAACGTCTTGATTTGAACCCAGAAGCAGAACGCCATATTTCTTCTAGAGAATCGACTAATTGGCTTAGAGCAACTAGAAAGAGATCCGTTAACCAGAAAGAATTCTCTTCAGATAGAGGATCCCCATCCAGAAGTTTTTGCAACTCAATCATGTATGATGGAATCATCAAAGATTTGCTCTTTTTGAACTCTGTCTGTAACTCACTAGAGGCTCCGGAAGCAAGCACAAGATCTCTATGAACTAGATATCCAGCAACAAGAAGAAGAAAAAGGATTGAACAGAGTAATGCCTCGGGATTGGGTGATCTCAGATGTGCCGATAGCAATTGAACGGGTGACTCATTATCTCGTTGAAGGGGTTCTTCAATCAGAAGAATGTCATGGAAACACTTAGTCGAAATCTCACTTATCTGATCCAAAACCGCCCGCCATTTTTTCTGCTTCATCCATTTTTTCTGAGAAACAGCCATAATATCATGAAAAATAGATACAAATTGTAGACCACGGAGCCTTAGTATCAACAATAGGTCTGAAAAAATATCGAAAAGGACCCATTTTAGATAGTTGTACCCTATCGAAGTACAGAAGTATGGCATATATGTTTGGAACAGATTCCATTTTTTGGATAGACTTCGTTGAAGTTGGGCTCTTTCCTCAACCCAACAAAGACTCCGTAGACTCCGTTTTTTTCTCTTTTTCGATCGTAAATATTTCTCAGAATAGGGAGTGTGAATCAACCCCTTGTTTGAATTGAAATTGAAAGACTGATGCAAGTTCTTCCCTTCTGAATCAGATGGATTCATATCGGAAAGAAGTTGACAATAAGTTCTTTCAAAATGGACTCTTTGTTCCTCTGTTAGAGGTGTTCCAGAAATGTCTACGATCGAGTAACGAGCTCTACAAACGAATGGAGTGGATCGAATTGGAAAACGGAAAGGTTTGTACAAGTTATATGTTTCCTCACCACTTTGTGGAAAATCATTCGGTATGAATATGTTAGATACCTGTGAATCGATTGGTGAAATAGTATCTCTCGCCCCAAAAACAGCTTTTTTTTTACCGACGCACAAAGAAAATATTTTATTGTCAATGAACAAGGTATTGAGGAATTGGCCATATGTAAGATCATACTTATTGATACGGGACCTTTCCACAGAAAAAGGGAATATTTTGTTACAATAGAACCCGAAGTGATGTCGATTATTCAAGAATCGAAGTCGATTTGCTTTATAAAAAGAAGATATCAAGGAACTTCTATCAAACGGTTTCGCCGGCTTCGGCAAATTGTCTCGGTCGTGGGATATCATGGAGAAATAGGAATCCGCGGATTTGCTGCAATTATTTCGAGTATGGAATGAGTCAATCATCCGCTTTGGTATCTTATTGAACAAAAATGCTGATATTCTTCCTCCATTGATCAAGAATTTCCCTTTTTGGGAAATATCATGATCATCCAAATCCAATAAGAAGGGTTTCAATTTGTTCAAATGAACAATTTTATGAACACCTAGGAATTGTAACACGGGATTGCCGAGTCGATCATTCGGGCCTTTCAATTCATAAACGCGGATCTCAGACCTATGAATGGGGGTATTCCCGAAACTCAGAAACAAAAAAGGAAGTGGATTAAACTTCAACAACAAACGACTCGACTTGAATAAAAAGAAAGGCAACTTGGACAAAAAGAAACGAAGTACCTTGAAAAAAAGCAAACGAAGTGACTTAGGCAACTCTCTTTTGTCGATAACCTGGGACCAATCAATCAAATACCAATCAATCCAATATTGATGAATACGTAATCGTAAGCGATCGAACACTACTTGAACTTGTTGAACTTGAAATTGAACTTGTTCAACTTGCAATGCAACTTGCAATTCAACTTGCAATGCAACTTGCAATGCAACTTGCAATTGAACTTGTTGAACTTGTTGAACTTGTTGAACTTGAAATTCAAGTTGTTGAACTTGAGAACGTGGAAAGGTGCTCTTCTGCTCAGCAACGAAATGTTCCAAATGTTCCTGCAAATTATTGCTCCCATTGGACCAATCGAACCATTGACTCTTTTTCAAATTTGATAAATGTTGGTTGATCGTATATTTCATTCCAGTTCTATAATTCAGAGTATCATTTCCTATTTGCTCCCTTTCAATGCCATATTCGAAGTTATGATACACTAGATCCGGCTCAGTTATTGATCGAATTAATAGATTTGCCATTTCTTCAAATCTCTCTTCGAAAACGGAAATCTTATGGGAACTGTCCATCTCCGGTTCATCCTTCGGAACCCTATCACATCCCGGATCTGATAAAATAGGATGAATTGATACGGTCTTTTGTAAATACATTATTATAGGGAATATAGCAACCATTTCTTTATTTTCCGCTCTCCTGGCAGAGACAAAAGAGAAATCTTGTTGGTTCTTTAACAATTTGCGATCTCGAGTCGACCCCTCAGTAGGACTCGAACACAGATGAAGTTCTGACCACCTGTCAGAGAAAAAAGAACGAATGGATCTTGTAGGATTCCTAAGAAATTGTTCGGTTTCGTCCGGACGCAGATGATTCTCCATCGGCTTCTCACGTTCCGTGAATAGCCGGGACATTGACGAATCCCCAGAAAGGCATTTCGGGGATCGGTCGAATTTGATCTCTGTTCGTTCCGTTTGATCCCAAAGAAGCGATCTTTCTTTTCCTTGTTGAATCTCTCTTTGATTGATCAATGTGGCATATTCCGAATCCCCCTTACTAATGGAATCCAATCTAATGGAATCCAATCCTGCTATCTCGGTTTCATGCAATATCTTCCAAATAGAATCCCTATTTTTTCTCTTCCAAATAGAATCCCTATTTTTTTTGATCCAGTTGCTCCAACGCCGCGAATCCCTCCTTTTTCGGGTCCGGTTGCTCCGATGCCGCGAACCCCCGTTCGATTTAGGCCTGATACACTTTTTCGTTATTGGGAAAATCCAAGTCCTCTCTTTCGAATCCATGAAACAACTCTCCGAGATCTTTTTCCCCTTTGGAAGATACAGGAGCGAAACAATTAACCGATCAATATTGGAAGACCAAAAAGATTCTTCCAATGCATCATTTATGGGTCCAACGGAATTCATCGGTATAGGAAGAAGACCCATCAAATAGATATTTTTTCTTTTGACCATATTTTGATTCAGATGATGTATAAGGGCCGCAAGCAGTACTACAACGAATGTATTTCTGATCCTCGTGGACCATCGAGTCTTTGCCCACGAATCCTGTGAAAACACAATACTCCAAATTAGCGGATCGAACAGTTTCAATAAATTCTCTTGCTGCAAAAAAATGTGAGTGTTGGTCCACGAATCGTGAGAATTCTTGAGCTCTCTCAAAGCCTCTCGCAATTCGAAGATCCAGAATTTGAATAAATCGCGTGCTTGCTGTTTTTTCATATTAATTCCCTCCTAAGAATTATATAAATAATATATAGTTGTTTTTTTTTCATCTTTTTCATTACGACGTAAAGTCGAATTTCTTTATTTATGATATTTGTTTATTTATGATATATGATATTTGTATGACAAGATCCTTATTTAATAAACCAATCCGAATTTCCATTATATCAGAAGACAATTCGATTCGAATCTAGTTATATTCTATTTCCGGATAAAGAGAGTATTGTCAATATGATCGAATTCGTAAGGAATTTTTAGTTCACAAGTAATAATATAGTACGATGAGAGCGATCACGAAAAGAAAATACAGGACTTTTTGGAAGACTCTGCAGTTCTTTTTCGCCGTTATCCAGAGGACGCGTAAGAACCAGGTAACCGTTTCGACAATCCAGACCAACAGATAAGCCAGAAAAAGACTGAACAAGAGCCCGACAAAGACAGTGCAAATGCTTGTGCCTCATTTTACCTCCTCGTCGTTTTAGACGAACTTGGATCATACCATTATTTTCTAAGATAATACCCCAATTCTTTATTTCGTAAACAGATACATCTATTAATAGATAAGAGAAACGTCGTAAAGTCAATGAATAGAATAACTAGGTTATCTATGTTAATAGATAAGAGTCCGGACAGGATAGAAGCGATATTTCTTATGTCAATAACACCAAAGAGATAGAATAGAATAACTAGTATATAATAGGATAATACCCCAATTCTTTATTTCGTAAACAGATACATATATAATAGGATAATACCCCAATTCTTTATTTCGTAAACAGATACACAGATGTGGAAACATAGATTTTGATCCTTAGATTCTCACGTTTATGTAGAGTCGAATTTCTTTATTTATGATGTATTACGATCCCCGTTACGCATCCATGGCTGAATGGTTAAAGCGCCCAACTCATAATTGGCAAATTCGTAGGTTCAATTCCTACTGGATGCAAGCCAAAGGGAACGTTCAATACGTCTATTGGAATTGGATCCGTAACCAGAAAATCTCCTCATCCACACATACCGAATTGGTATAGTATATTCATACCATAACATAGGAACAGTAAGAAATCGCGAATTCTTATCAATACTCGAACTCATAGGGAGGAAAATAGATTTATGAATGGAATAACATATGCCGTATTTACAGACAAAAGTATTCGGTTATTGGGAAACAATCAATATACTTTTAATGTTGAATCGGGATCCACTAAGACAGAAATCAAGCATTGGGTCGAACTCTTCTTTGGTGTCAAGGTACTAGCTATGAATAGTCATCGACTCCCGGGAAAGGCTAGAAGAATGGGACCCATTATGGCACATACAATGCATTACAAACGTATGATCATTACGCTTCAACCGGGTTATTCTATTCCACCTCTTAGAAAGAAAAGACTTTATACATAAAAATACATAAAAAAACTTAATAACACGACGATCCATTTATACAAAACTTCTCCCCCGAGCATACGCAATGGAGCCGTCGGCAGTCAAGTGAAATCCAACCCACGAAATAAATTGATCTCTGGACAACGTCATTGTGGTCAAGGTCGGAATGCCAGAGGCATCATTACCGTAAGGCATCGAGGGGGGGGTCATAAGCGTCTATACCGTAAAATTGATTTTCGACGGAATAAAAAAGCCATATATGGTATAATTGTAAACATAGAATATGATCCAAATCGAAATGCACATATTTGTCTCATACACTATGGGGATGGTGAGAAGAGATATATTTTACACCCCAGAGGAGCTATAATTGGAGATACCATTGTTTCTGGTACAGAAGTTCCTATCTCAATGGGAAATGCCCTACCTTTGAGTGCGGTTTGAACTATTGATTTACGTAATTGGAAGTAACCAATTAGGTTTACAACGAAACCTAGAAATCGATCACTGATCCAATTTGAGTACCTCTCCGGGATAGACCTCAACAGAAAACTGAAGAGTAACGGCAGCAAGTGATTGAGTTCAGTAGTTCCTCATATAAAATTATTGACTCGCGAGATCTAGTAATATGGAGAAGACCCAATTGTTTGAAGCACCAATAGAGCGGGAAGCGCCTTTTGTTTCAAAAAGAGGAAAACGAGTTATTCACATTTCATTTGATGGTCAGAGGCGAATTGAAAGCTAAGTAGTGGTAATTCGAGGCCCGGGGAAAAAGAAAAATGTCTCCTACGTTACCCGTAATATGTGGAAGTATCGACGTAATTTCATAGAGTCATTCGGTCTGAATGCTACATGAAGAACATAAGCCAGATGAAGGAACGGGAAGACCTAGGATGTAGAAGATCCTACCAGGAGTGATTCGTCAGATTTGGATTCCTATCTATCCACTCACGTCGTACTTTATCATACGATTTCTATATTAGATCCGTCTGTCTAGATATCATCATATACATCCAGAAAGCTGTATGCTTTGGAAGAAGCTTGTACAGTTTGGGAAGGGATTTTGATTGATCAAAAAGAAGAATCTACTTCAACCGATATGCCCTTAGGCACGTCCATACATAACATCGAAATCGCACTTGGAAAGGGTGGACAATTAGCGCGAGCAGCAGGTGCTGTAGCGAAACTGATTGCAAAAGAGGGTAAATCGGCTACATTAAAATTACCATCAGGAGAGGTACGTTTGATATCCCAAAACTGCTCAGCAACAGTCGGACAAGTGGGGAATGTTGGAGTGAACCTGAAACGTTTGGGCAGAGCCGGATCGAAGCGTTGGCTAGGTAAGCGTCCTGTAGTACGAGGAGTCGTTATGAACCCTGTAGACCATCCCCACGGGGGTGGTGAAGGGAGGGCCCCCATTGGTAGAAAAGCACCCACAACCCCTTGGGGCTATCCTGCGCTTGGAAGACGAAGTAGAAAAAGGAATAAATATAGTGATCGTTTGATTCTTCGTCGCCGGAGTAAATAGGAGAGAAACTCGAATATGTTTCCTTGTCTTTACAAAAAAAAAAGAAACAATCCTAACTTGGTCCCGAGCATCTACCATTATACCCACAATGATTGGCCATACAATTGCGATTCATAATGGAAAGGAGAATTTACCTATTTATATATATAACCGATGGTATGGGAGGTCACAAATTGGGAGAATTTGCACCTACTTTGCATTTCCGGGGACATGCGAGAAATGATAATAAATCTCGTCGTTAATTTCATATTACTAAAGTAAAGTGAATATGGGTGCTCGTTGTTTATTGGTAGGAGGTAAACCAAACCTTATGATAAAGAGTGACCCAGATATAGAAGTCTACGCGTTAGGTCAACATATACGTATGTCTGCTCACAAAGCAAGAAGAGTCATTGATCAGATTCGTGGGCGTCCCTACGAGGAAACACTTATGATACTCGAAGGCATGCCTTATCGAGCATGTTATCCTATTTTTAAATTAGTTTATTCTGCAGCAGCAAATGCTCGTCACAATATGGGGTTTAACGAAACAGCTTTAATTATTAGTCAAGCCGAAGTTAATGAGGGTACTATCACAAAAAAGTTAAAACCCCGCGCTCGAGGGCGTAGTTTTGCGATAAAAAGGCCTACCTGTCATATAACTATTGTATTACAGGATAGATCGAAAGATAAAAACTATTTCATCTGGTTAAGAAAATATGGATGGATCTATAAAGATAAATATACAGATGTCAGAGAGAGGTATCTATATATGATGGATCATATGCTATATCGAAACAGAATGACGTGGATTAATAGAGAAATGATATGGCCTTATAGAGACAGCGAGGTATTATGGGACAAAAAATAAATCCACTCGGGTTCCGACTTGGTACAACCCAAAGCCACCATTCTATTTGGTTTGCACACCCCAAAAGTTATTCGGAAGGTCTTCAGGAAGATAAAAAAATAAAAAATTGTATCAAGAATTTTGTAGAAAAAAATATCCAAATATCCTCGGGTGTCGAGGGAATTGCACGGATCACGATTCAAAAAGGGATCGATCTGATCAACGTCATAATATATATGGGAAACAAGGACTTATTCAGCTCACAAGGAATCAAAGAATTACAGAACAATCTACAAAAAGAAATTAATTCTGTGAACCTAAAACTTAACCTTACTATCACAAAAGTTGCAAAACCTTATGGACAACCTAATCTTCTTGCAGCATATCTCGAGGAACAATTACTGGAGCGAGTTCCATTTCGAAAGGCAATGAAAAAAGCGATTGAATTAACTGAGGAGGCGGATACAAAAGGAATTCAAATACAAATTGCAGGTCGTATTGACGGAAGAGAAATGGCACGCGTCGAATGGATTCGAGAAGGTAGGGTTCCCCTACAAACCATTCGAGCCAAAATTGATTATTGTTCCTATACAGTTCGAACTATCTATGGGGCATTAGGACTCAAAATTTGGATATTTGCAGGCGAGGAATAATGGGCCTTTCTTCCCTTTACTTTCTGTTCCACACACTCGGCCTGGAAATTCCATAAAAAAGAAAATGGGTTTCCTTTTTCCGCAGGAATCAATTAAAGAAGAATCAATCCAATAAATTAGAAGAATTCTATAGGGTTGGATAAAAATTGGATTGACTCCATATAATTCCTATGCTTAGTCCCAAAAGAACCAGATTTCGTAAACAACATAGAGGAAGAATGAAGGGAATCTCATATCGAGGCAATCGAATTTCTTTCGGCAGATACGCCCTTCAGGCACTTGAACCCGCCTGGATCACATCTAGACAAATAGAGGCGGGGCGACGAGCTATGACCCGATATGCGCGTCGTGGGGGAAAAGTATGGGTACGTCTATTTCCAGACAAACCCGTTACAGTAAGGGCTGCCGAAACACGTATGGGTTCGGGGAAAGGAAATCCCGAATATTGGGTATCCGTCGTTAAAACGGGCCGTATACTTTATGAAATGGGCGGAGTATCCGAAATGGTAGCCAGAGAAGCTATTTCGATAGCTGCGTCCAAAATGCCTATAAGAACACAATTCATGATTGCGGGATAACGAATAACTAGAATAGGGGCGTGGAACGAAAGGGATCTCTGTGATGAAAAACTGCCCTTTTTCTTTCTGGACAAACCATATTTCTTATTTTTTCTTCGCTCTTTGCATTGAACGACAAAAACGAATAATAAAATGATATGATTCAAGCTCAGACCTATTTAAATGTAGCGGACAACAGTGGGGCTAGAGAATTAATGTGTATTCGAATCATAGGAGCGAGTAATCGCCGTTATGCTCGTATCGGTGACGTTATTGTTGCTGTAATCAAAGAAGCAACTCCCAGTATGCCTGTCCAAAGATCCGAAGTAATCAGAGCTGTAATTGTACGTACGTCTAAAGAACTCAAACGTGACGATGGTATGATAATACAATATGATGACAATGCAGCAGTTATCATTGATCAAAAAGGAAATCCAAAGGGAACTCGGGTTTTTGGTGCGATCGCTCGCGAGTTGAGACAATTGAATTTTACTAAAATACTTTCCTTAGCCCCTGAAGTATTATAAATCGAAATCGAGATAGATAAAAGCAAAATTTCTATTAATTGAATTAAGAAATTCCTTGTATGAATAATTTCATTATAGTATTTGAAATCGCAGAGTCTCTTATTTCTATTTCATTAAATTCATGAATTCATAGGTCGAATGAATTCCTGCGTAGATCGGTTCTCACGCATATATCCCTTCAATGAAAAAATTTATAAAAATGAATAAAAAAGGAGAGCATGTTGATTATATAAAAACTCGGAGGCACGAATAATTAGAGTTCATCATGGGTAGGGATACTATTGCCGAAATACTAACTTCGATACGAAATGCTGACATGGATAAAAAAGGAACAGTTCGAATAGCATCTACAAATATCACCGAAAACATTGTGAAAATACTTCTACGCGAGGGATTTATTGAAAATGTACGAAAACATCAAGTAGACAAGAAAAATTTCTTGGTTTCAACTCTGCGACATAGAAGGAATAGAAAAGGACCCTATAGAACGGGTTTAAATTTAAAACGTATCAGCCGACCCGGCCTACGAATCTATTCCAACCATCAAAGAATTCCTAGGATTTTAGGAGGAATGGGTATTGTAATTCTTTCGACTTCTCGAGGGATAATGACAGACCGAGAGGCTCGACTAGGCGGAATCGGAGGAGAAATTTTGTGTTATATATGGTGATCTTTATGATATCTGAATTACATCCATAACTTCCCATTTTTTTATGAAAAAGGGAAGTTCCCCGGAATAAAAGAACAAAAATGGATTCATAAAGCATAAAGGTTTAATTACTTAATTACTTCAAAATGGTAGGTTGCGGGTTCGTTTCAATAATGAGGATATGATTCTCGATTCTTTTTCAGGAAAGATATGACGTAACGTAGTTTTAGATGGATACTACCAAGTGCAAGCGATAGAATCGTAATTGGTTATGATTTAACTAGTAGGCGCATAATTTCGAGACGCTGCAACAAAGATTTGAACGATTAACTGAAGCCGCCTTTTCAACATCTCCCCCGTGTGGATACAAGTGGATGTTCCAAATTTCAAGAGACTTATTTTCTTCCAAGGAGTAGATTCGTAATTAAGGTAAGGAATGACAAATATGAAAATAAGAGCCTCCGTGCGCAAAATTTGTGAAAAATGTCGACTGATCCGTAGACGAGGACGAATTATAGTAATTTGTTCCAACCCGAGGCATAAACAGCGACAGGGATAATATTTCTTAAAAGGGACCCTCTCGTGAACCCAATACACAAGGAAAAGATCCGTTTTGACAGAAAATGGATATATCCGTATATCTCCGACTCATATTTATGAGATAATAAAATATGATAAAAACCATACCAAGAAATGCTTCGCGTAGGCGTGGACGCAGTAGGTCACGTAAGAATGTACGTCGAATACCACAAGGTGTTATTCATGTTCAAGCAAGTTTCAACAATACCATTGTAACGGTCACCGATATACGAGGCCAGGTGGTTTCGTGTTCCTCGGCCGGTACTTCTGGCTTCAGAGGACCAAGAAAAGGAACGCCGTTTGCTGCCCAAACCATAACCACAGATGCTATTCTTACAGTAGTAGATCAGGGTATGCGGCGAGCCAGCGTCATGATAAAGGGTCCCGGTCCTGGAAGAGACGCAGCATTACGAGCCATTCGTAGAAGTGGTCTACGATTAAATTTTGTCAGAGACGTAACCCCTATGCCGCATAATGGGTGCAGGCCTCCGAAAAGAAGGCGCACATAGAACTGAAATCATAATTCAATGGATTGCAAGAGACAGAAATGATTCAATATCAACTAATCTTACTATGACTATGCTTCGAGAGGAAGTAACAGTATCGACTCGGACACTACAGTGGAAGTGCCTTGAATCAAGAGCCGACAGTAAGCGTCTTTATTATGGACGTTTTATTATGTCTCCCCTTATGAAAGGCCAAGCGGATACAATAGGCATTGCAATGCGAAGGGCTTTGCTGGGAGAAATAGAAGGAACATGTATTACAAGTGCAAAATCAGAAAAAATACCACATGAATATTCGACCATAGTCGGTATTGAAGAATCCGTACATGAAATTTTAATGAATTTGAAAGAAATCATATTGAGAAGTAATTTGTATGGAACTCACGACGCATCCATTTGCGTCAAGGGCCCCGGATCTGTAACTGCTCAAGACATCATCTCACCGCCTTCTGTCGAAATCGTGGATCCTACACAGCATATAGCGAACCTAACAGAACCAATCGATTTATGTATTGGATTACAAATCGAGCGTAATCGTGGATATCGTATGAAAACATCAACTCACGCTCAAAGAGGACGTTATCCTATCGATGCTGTATTCATGCCTGTTCGAAATGCAAATTATAGTATTCATTCTTATGGTAATGGGAATGAAAAACACGAAATACTTTTTCTCGAAATATGGACGAATGGAAGTTTAACTCCTAAAGAAGCACTTTACGAAGCCTCCCGCAATTTGATTAATTTATTTATTCCTTTTCTACATGCGGAAGAAGAAGACAAGGATTTAGAGGATAATCAAAATCGGGTTACTTTACCCCTTTTTCATTTTCATGATGAAGTGGATAAACTAAGAAAAAAAAAAGAAATTGAATTGAAATCTATTTTTATTGATCAATCAGAATTGCCTTCCAGGACCTATAATTGCCTTAAAAAGTCTAATATCCATACATTATTCGACCTCTTGAATAAGAGTCAAGAAGATCTTATGAAATTGGAACATTTTCGCATAGAAGATGTAAAACAGATATGGGGCATTATACAACAGCATCCCGCCATAATTCATTTCCCTATGAATAAGTTTTTAATTGGAAATCCGTTGGAATGATTTCATTTGTTTTTTTTGTTTTAATTTTTTTTTGAATCTTCGTCGAGATCCTCCAATATTCCGATATAGATCCATTTATTTTATTCAATGAAAATGGAATAAATAGATGTCTAGGGAAGATTTGCTTCCCTAGACACATCCAATTTCCTAGAGAGATACTTTGTGGTATTTTATTTCGCGGTAGAATTCATTTGAATTTGAAAAAGACCTAAAGTTAAAGATTTATCAATGGGTAATGTTGCGCCAATACCCAACCAAAGGGCTACTGCAGTCCCAATCAAAAAGACGGTTGTCGCTACTGGACGACGAAACGGGTTTTGGAATTTATTAACATTCTCTAAAAAAGGGACTGTTAATAATCCTGCCGGTACGGAAACCATTAAAAGAACCCCCAACAACTTATTGGGTACTGTACGAAGTATTTGAAATACGGGAAAGAAGTACCATTCGGGTAATATTTCCAAAGGCGTGGCAAATGGATCTGCAGGTTCGCCAATCATGGATGGTTCTAAAACCGCTAAACCCACATTACATGCAATAGTACCTAGAATTACTACGGGAAAAATATATAAAAGATCATTTGGCCATGCAGGTTCGCCATAATAATTATGACCCATCCCTTTTGCCAATTTCGCTCTTAATACAGGATCATTCAAGTCAGGTTTCTTTGTTATTGGGATAGGTGAATTTTTCTAGATCCATCCCCCGAGGGAACCGGACATGATAATTTTTTATCATCCGGCTCGAGCAAAAAGAAAAAGAATCAAACAGATCTGTATAAAATGGATATGTCATTCATATCATATCAACAAATAGATGACTCTATGTAAGAAAAGATTGACAGGATTCTATTTTATGGATTTGGAACTGTCCATTGCAAAAAAATGTCATTTTTACAATTACAGGGAAATGCTCAATACCCACGTAGGCTTTACAAATTTGATCGTGATCAAGTGCTTTTTGGGTCGTCTCATGCCTTGAATCCGTGTTTATCCCCCCCAATCTCTCAAGTCTCGTATATACAAAGGATTTACTTGTTACTAATATAGTCTAGCCTCTATTCTTCTTTAGATCCTCTGTTTCACTCCGATAGTATAATCGGTCAGAATCAATGCAGTGGAAATGAATACATTTCCATACTATTAAGTAAGTGGATATAGAGAAAACAGAATCTGGATTCGATTATCCCACATCACTTTTTTTACTGGATCTTACGGAGCCCGTTTAAGTTTATGTGCGACTCACTCAGGTCTGATCATAGAAAAAGATCTCCTGAAGCAAACCAGCCTATCCTCTGTATGGGGCTTACATGGTGGTTCGAATAGAGACACATTTGATTGTAAATTCCAATGTGGTGGATAAAATAATATATCCACGTGGGCCAATCAATAGTTCAAGTCGTACACTCCCATAATCCATACTCTTTTCGGAGAATCCACTTCAACCATTCGTATCAAACAAATAAGACACTATTGCGGGGTTGAAGGGAAATATCCAAACATATGTGTTATTATTTTCAATAATCCATATTTGTAGCAATGAAATACCGTTGCTTGTTTCTTCCCAAAATGGAGTAGGATTGATTACAAATATCTAGGATATGCCTTCTCTAGAATTTCGAAAGGTCTATAAAGGACCAGAAATACCTTGCTTACGAATCATTGGGAAGTGCATTAACATAAATACAGCAGTAAGAAGGGGTAATACAAACGTGTGTAAACTATAAAAACGAGTCAAAGTGGATTGACCTACACTAGCACTTCCGCGCAATAACTCGACTACGGGGGATCCTATTACAGGAATAGCGTCTGGTACGCCGGTCACAATTTTTACCGCCCAATAACCAATTTGGTCCCAAGGTAAAGAATACCCGGTTACACCAAAAGATGCGGTCAATACACCCAGAATCACACCCGTAACCCAAGTTAATTCACGAGGTTTTTTAAACCCACCTGTGAGATACACACGAAAGACGTGCAGGATCATCATTAGGACCATCATACTTGCGGACCATCGATGAACTGATCGAATTAACCAACCAAAGTTAGCTTCCGTCATTATGTATTGAACTGAGGCAAAGGCCTCCGTAACGGTCGGACGATAATAAAAAGTCATTGCAAACCCCGTGGCTACTTGTACTAAAAAACAAGTAAGTGTAATCCCTCCTAGACAATAAAATATGTTGACATGAGGAGGAACATATTTACTAGTTATATCATCTGCAATCGCCTGAATCTCGAGACGCTCTTCGAACCAATCATATACTTTATTGAGATAGGTGAACCAAGGGAACTCCCCCTCGGAGAACTGTATATGAGAATTTCCTCTCGTACAGCTCAAGCAGAGACACCCAAATACGGGTTGCAACGAATAAGAAATCGAAAATTTTCGATTTTATTCGAAATCTTCAGATTCAATCTTCTCTGAAGATAGTAAGGAAAATCCTCAAGCTATTCTCTTTGTGATGATAATGCTAAAAAATCAAGTTAGCTCACTCGTCTTTAGGTTGATAGTTATAGGCCTCTTGAATCTTCTTTTCCCTATTTTTCTTTATTTGCGTTAAGTTCTTTTTTGTTTGCATTTTTTTTAGATAGGAATTCTCTTGTTGAGACCCTATGAATCGGTTGAAACCTCAGATTCATACTAGAACCACGATGATTGAATAAAGCCCCCAAGCTAAGGCAAAAAGTTCGCTGAGTAAGAACCATTTGATCATCACTTATTCAATTACATAGATAAAAGAACGAAAAATTTGTAGAAACATTTGAGACCATTTTCAGTAATAAAAAAATCGTTGAATTGGCTTTTGAATCCAGTCACGAGGTCTGAGTAAGTATGAATCATAGTTTCAATATTTCTTGATCTATTCTATTACGTGCTCCGGATACAAAAAGAAATATCCGACGAAGGAGAACCCACCTCTCTCAAGATGACAGATTCATTTTCTGTACTATTGATAGGATCAATTATTCCAAGACACACGCTCATATTCCAGAAATACAGAAACTAAGGAATTCCACAATCGAACTGCCAGAATGGCTCCGAAATCAGAATCCTACGCGATTCATTTTGGATTTTCAATCCAACGACTTCGCTTTATTTATAGACCTAATTCATCGAAATCCCATCTAGTAAAACGGAGGAGTTATAAATCTCTAGAATAATGGATAAGAATACGGCAAATAGTGCCATTGCAACCCCCATCAAAGGGGTAGTCCCCCAACCAGGAGCGACTTTTCCATATTCTGAATTTAATGGTTTCAATAAATTCCCGACACTAGTTCCTCTTGGACCCGATTTAGAACTACCCTCAATGGTTTGTGTAGCCATAAATCCTATTGCATTAGTTGAGATCAGTTGACTTTGTATACTATTCTGATATATTATACCAGTTCATTGTAAATAAATGATCTTATCATAGATCCATTGTGGTCTTGAACATTGAGAATAATGGAAACAGCAACCCTAGTCGCCATCTTTATATCTGGTTTACTTGTAAGTTTTACCGGGTATGCCTTATATACCGCTTTTGGGCGACCCTCTCAACAATTAAGGGATCCATTCGAAGAACATGGAGACTAGTTGAAGTAAAGTAATGAGCCTACCATATTGGTATTGGTAGGCTCATTACTTTACTTCAATCCTCTCAACAATTACTGGATCCATTCGAAGAACACAGAGACTTATTGAAGATAATAAAAAATCATTTTTTAGTCGGAACCTTAGGCGGCTCTCGAAAAAAGATAGCGAAAAAAATGATTCCTAAGGTCGAGACTAAGAGGAATGTATAAACCAATGCTTCCATAAATTCGATCATGGTTTACAATTATAGCTTCCACACCTGTTCATTTGGGAACATCGCCCCGATTAAGTTAAGAAAGGGCAAGAATCAAGGAAAGGCCGGCGATGCAAATCCAAATTTCTTGGGTTACTCTATATCAAAGTTAAATCGCAAAATAGACAAAAGATACAAGAGCAGTATTGTATCAAACTACTTGTCTCTTTGTAGTCGGATCTCCAAGTTTTTGGAATGCTCCAAATTCCACTTGAGCATCCAAATCCGGGTCAATACCAGCAAAAACATCTCTGAATAGGGTTCGAGCACCATGCCAAATATGCCCGAAAAAGAAGAGTAAAGCAAATGAAGCGTGTCCAAAAGTGAACCAACCCCTTGGGCTACTACGAAAAACACCATCTGATTTCAACGTAGCGCGATCTAATTCAAAAACTTCACCCAACTGAGCGCGTCTAGCATATTTTTTCACAGTAGAGGGGTCGCTATAACTGACTCCATCGAGTTCGCCACCATAGAACTCAACAGTGACTCCTACCTGTTCGACACTATACTTTGATTCCGCCCTTCGAAAAGGAACATCGGCTCTTACAATTCCATCTCCATCTACCAAAACTACTGGAAATGTTTCAAAAAAAGTAGGCATACGGCGTACAAATAGCTCGCGCCCCCCTTTATCTCGAAAGATGGGGTGCCCTAACCACCCAACAGCGATTCCATCCCCGTTATCCATCGAGCCCGCTCTAAATAATCCACCTTTGGCTGGATTATTTCCAATGTAATCATAAAAAGCTAATTTTTCGGGAATTTTCGACCAAACTTCGGATAAACTCTGATTTTCGGCTAGTCCGGCACCAACCCGTCGATATATTTCTTGTTGGAAGTATCCTTGATCCCATTGATAACGAGTGGGACCAAATAATTCGATCGGGCTGGTTGCGGAGCCATACCACATAGTTCCAGCAACAACAAAAGCTGCAAAAAAGACAGCAGCAATACTGCTGGAAAGGACAGTTTCAATATTACCCATACGTAATCCTTTGTAGAGACGTTGGGGCGGACGGACACTAAGATGGAATAGTCCGGCTAATATGCCCAATGTACCCGCTGCAATATGATGAGAGGCTATTCCTCCCGCAACAAAAGGATCAAAGCCCTCCACTCCCCACGCAGGATTTACAGATTGTACTTTTCCGGTTAGTCCATAAGGATCGGACACCCAGATTCCAGGACCATACAAGCCTGTTACATGAAATGCACCAAATCCGAAGCAAGCTAATCCTGAGAGAAATAAATGAATTCCGAAGATCTTGGGCAAATCTAAAGAGGGTTTTCCTGTCCGTTCATCACAGAATATTTCGAGATCCCAATATACCCAATGCCAGATAGCTGCCAAGAAGCACAAACCCGAAAACACAATATGTGCCCCAGCGACACCCTCGTAACTCCAAATACCCGGATTCGTTACAGTCCCTCCTGTAATACTCCAACCACCCCATGAGTTGGTTATTCCTAAGCGAGTCATGAAGGGTATAACGAACATACCTTGTCTCCACATTGGATCAAGAACGGGATCAGAGGGATCAAAGACGGCTAATTCGTAGAGAGCCATTGAACCGGCCCAACCAGAAACGAGAGCTGTATGCATTATATGTACAGCAAGCAACCGGCCGGGATCATTCAAGACGACGGTATGAACACGATACCAAGGCAAACCCATGGAAATACCCCTTTATCAAAGAAAAATAGACACTCTGTAACTTTATCGCATTCGAAAAGACTATGCTATGGACCTCTCCCTTTCAATGGATTATTTCGGAGCAAGGGTTCCTTTTTATGGAATTCCATTTCATTGGTAATAATGGGACAATTCTGTTCGTAGGAACAAAGAGAAGCAGATCTATTCTATACCCGATAAGTACCAATACGCAATGGGGGATTGGTCCCATTTTCGATGCGTGAAACTGATTGAAACAGGGCCCCGGAGAAGGAGCTCCGGGAAGGTAGGGTAGAAATTTCTATGAGAAATGAAAACAAATTTTATCTATTTTATTTGACTATAGTATAGATATAAGTATAGATATATAAATAGAGCCAAAATGAAGGCACACTTTTCAAAAAAAAAAAGAAGAATAGAGTTCTTTTTTTTCTTATTCTTACTCATTTTTTCTTAGGACGTGAGAATCGAATTTGGATTCTCCTATTTTTTGAATAACAAAGAAGTCTGAGTGGGGGTCCAGATTGGAATTTGGATTCCATTGAAATTTAAGAATTATTGACCCATTCTTCTATTTATTTCCAGTTCGAGGACCCGTGGTTCTCGGAGTCAATTCAATTCTGTCAAATTGTTTCTCATTATTAAGAAAAGGTAACATTAAGAAAAGGTAACAAAGAGAAAATACGAGCTTCTTTCATAGCAATAGGACTTAATCGTTGTTGGTTCAAAGTCAGTCTATTCACTCGTCGAGAGAATATCTTTCCTTGTTCACTAATAAATTGATTAGTGAAACTCATGTTTCTAGAATAAATTAGATCCCTCGACCCCATTGGGGTCAAACGCCTGCAAAAGGGTTGCTTGGATTTATCCATGGTTCCGGATCTTTAAAATCCTATTTCTTCAAAACTCTACTTTAATTTGGTATCCGACCCAAATACGATTTTTTTTGTGAATTTCTTTATTATTTTATGTATGTAATTAGTAACTTATCTAATTTATTGCTGTTCCTTGTGGGGGTTACACACGGGTTCAATTTTCTCTAGTTTATCTCGCCATGAATCGTATGCTTGTAACAATAGGGACAAAATTTTCTCAATGCCAATCGACTAGGCGTATTGTGTCGATTCTTTTGAGTAATATATCTGGAAATACCCCGTGATTTCTTATTGCTCTCGTTTCGAACACAACTGTTACATTCCAAAATAATTCTTGTTCTGACATCTTTACCCTTGGCCATGAACCTCCCCCCCTTTGTTTGGATTCACTCAAAAATCTTCTTTTTTTGATCCGAAACGAAGAAGAAAAAAGAAGTTGCTGCCTCGAAATTCAATTCTGAAATCTTCCATTTTCATTGCGGTCAATAGAGAAATAATAATAAGTAATACAAGAATTTCTAAATATCAATTAAATTCGTTTAGTTCTATTCTAATACCCGTATTACATTTAAATATCGTGTATGCTGCCGTTGTCCTTTATCCCTATTTTCGCCCCCCTCTATTAAATTAATTGAGAAGGAACCTAATTTCGTTGCCGATGAATCCTCTTTGATTGTTTCTCTCCTTTTTTCTCCTAAGACAGAAAGAATAAAACAAAGAAAAGGGGTTTAGTCATAGAGTCTTGTATCTCGAATCTTATTCATCCCTAACTAGAATGAAAAAAAAGGGAATGTCAACGCATCTGGGAATAACCGATTGATCTCAATCAATAGACCTGCTAAAGACCCAAACCATAGAGTGCTTAACACAGGTGCCACGGAAAGATATGTTTTTAGATCTCGCATTGAAAATCCTCCCTTTTTATTGTAATACATATAGAATCAGATACATGTGTCATTAAGGATCGCTTCTATTTGTACGCAGCTAACTAAAACGCTTATCTTGAATGGCCCGGTAGATGTCTTTAAAACAGAAAAAGAGACCCACTTACTTTACTGAACAATACCAATATAGAGAATAAAGATCCATATCTATATCTATATACGCCTATTATCTATATAGGTATATATCGAATTTCGGCATATATCGAATAATTTCATTATCATTACTAGTTATGCATTTTTGGATTCTTTTCTTTATTCTATTATAATATATGTGTTATATGAGACTATGTTATATGAGATATGAGACGAAAAAGAAGAAATGGAAGCGGTCTATCAATCGAGGAAATTATGATGTGGAAAACAGGGCAG